TAAAACTTATAATAATGTAAATAAAAACATTTTGAAACCATAAAAAAAATGGCTCGGGACCTTCCTGTTTTTTGAAGTTGTGTGTATAAACGTTAGTCATCTAAGGGGTTTTAATGTCCTTGGGATTTAATATTGTACTTGTGGTTCGGGGGTTGATGGGTATAATATTTTATGCTTTTATGGGTGAATTGATAGTTAAACTAGGATTAACCTTTTATGCAGGCGGGGCTTTGTTGGGCCCCGCCTAACACTTTTATTAAATTTATTAGATTAATCAAAAAAAACTTATAATAATGTAAATAAAAACATTTTGAAACCATAAAAAAAATGGCTCGGGACCTTCCTGTTTTTTGAAGTTGTGTGTATAAACGTTAGTCATCTAAGGGGTTTTAATGTCCTTGGGATTTAATATTGTACTTGTGGTTCGGGGGTTGATGGGTATAATATTTTATGCTTTTATGGGTGAATTGATAGTTAAACTAGGATTAACCTTTTATGCAGGCGGGGCTTTGTTGGGCCCCGCCTAACACTTTTATTAAATTTATTAGATTAATCAAAAAAAACTTATAATAATGTAAATAAAAACATTTTGAAACCATAAAAAAAATGGCTCGGGACCTTCCTGTTTTTTGAAGTTGTGTGTATAAACGTTAGTCATCTAAGGGGTTTTAATGTCCTTGGGATTTAATATTGTACTTGTGGTTCGGGGGTTGATGGGTATAATATTTTATGCTTTTATGGGTGAATTGATAGTTAAACTAGGATTAACCTTTTATGCAGGCGGGGCTTTGTTGGGCCCCGCCTAACACTTTTATTAAATTTATTAGATTAATCAAAAAAAACTTATAATAATGTAAATAAAAACATTTTGAAACCATAAAAAAAATGGCTCGGGACCTTCCTGTTTTTTGAAGTTGTGTGTATAAACGTTAGTCATCTAAGGGGTTTTAATGTCCTTGGGATTTAATATTGTACTTGTGGTTCGGGGGTTGATGGGTATAATATTTTATGCTTTTATGGGTGAATTGATAGTTAAACTAGGATTAACCTTTTATGCAGGCGGGGCTTTGTTGGGCCCCGCCTAACACTTTTATTAAATTTATTAGATTAATCAAAAAAAACTTATAATAATGTAAATAAAAACATTTTGAAACCATAAAAAACGACTCGAGGTTTTCCTGTTTCCGGGGGGTTTACAGGAGCGTTAGTTATCTCAGGAGTTTAGGGGGGTAGGGGGGTTTAACGCGAAAAAGCCAAAAGGGGGTAATATAGATATCTTCCGACTAGATTTCACTACTTTATGTCCTTGAAATATTCGTATGTAACTCTTTTGTAAAGGCCTTTCATCACTCATACTATTTCCTTGCTTCCTAGGGCGATTCCCACCTTGTTAATCAGATTTCTTACACTGTGAAATGTCCATTGAAAAGGAAAAAAAAAAAAAAAAACTGTATGCCCTATGGAAAGAACGCTCGGCATGGTGGCCGCTCCCGCTATTGTTTTCCACCATTAACTTATGTCTGTTAATATAATAATATGGGGAGGTTTACAGTTTATGGCCCTGAAATAGGAACCAAATGCCAGGAATAAATCACCATGTGAAACCCCCACGATTATTGTCCCTCATCTTCAATAACCGTTGGCATTAAGAAATGGACTTGTTGGTCGGCTCTTACTACATTAAATATTTGAGTTTGACGGGATTTTGAATAAAGGTATAACTTGACTTATGAATTTTTGTGTTAAATCTTAAGTTTCTCCCGGTGTCTATAGGTGTTTGTTAGATATTATTGTTATGCTTCGTGTAAAATTTTCATTATTGTATAAGACTTGAATGGTTAAATCCTAGATATGGTAATAAAACATTGATGTACTTGAATGTCATATGATATGGTTAATATAAATTAATGTTGATAATACATATATGTATATAAAATTATTATACATATATTACAAAGAATAGTTTAACTAAGAATCCTGGCTTTGGGAGCCAGGGGTGGGAGTTAAAATCTCCTTTCTTTGAGCAGTAGGGAGGATTTTAACCTCCGACATCTGGTTTACAAGACCAGGGCTCTGATGCTGAGCTACTAGTGCAAGCTCATTCAAGTGCTTTATCCTCTGCATAGCCTGCTAGTGGTGTGAGGACTAGGAAAAGGAAAAAGTATAAAAAGGACGCGATTTGTCCAATAATGACGAATGGGTGTGATACAGGTATCCCCCCGATTCAAGTGAGAATAATAACGTCTGCGATTAGGGTTCAAAACAGGAATTGTGTAAGTGGTCGGAAAGTGAGGCTTCGTTGTTTAGACGTGTGTAAAAATGGTACGAGTATCAGGATAAGGATCGAAGCTAGGAGGGCTAAAACTCCCCCCAGTTTATTGGGGATGGATCGTAGAATTGCATACGCGAACAGGAAATATCATTCTGGCTTAATATGGGGAGGGGTAACCAGTGGATTGGCGGGGGTGAAATTGTCCGGGTCTCCTAGCAGGTTGGGTGAGAATAAAGCTAGACATGTAAGGGCAATGACAAGTACTGCGAAGCCTAATAAGTCTTTATATGAGAAGTAGGGGTGGAAGCTTATTTTATCTGCATCTGAATTTAGGCCTAGGGGGTTATTTGATCCTGTTTGATGAAGGAAAAGGAGGTGGACCATGGTTGCGCCTGCAATTACAAAGGGGAATAAAAAGTGGAAAGCAAAGAATCGGGTAAGGGTTGCATTGTCTACTGAGAATCCACCTCAAATTCATTGAACAAGGGCGTTACCCACGTAGGGTACTGCAGAGAGTAGGTTGGTAATAACGGTGGCACCTCAAAAGGACATTTGGCCTCAGGGTAATACATAACCGACGAAAGCAGTTATTATAACTAGAAGTAGTAGAACTACTCCGATATTTCATGTTTCTTTATAGAGGTATGAACCGTAGTAAAGTCCGCGGCCAATGTGGGCATAGATGCATACAAAGAAGAAGGATGCACCGTTGGCGTGAAGGTTTCGGATGAATCACCCGTAATTTACGTCTCGGCAAATATGAGCAACGGAAGAAAAAGCCGTAGCAATATCAGAGGTATAGTGTATGGCTAAAAATAGTCCTGTGAGGATTTGAATGATTAAGCAGAGTCCTAAGAGAGAGCCGAAGTTTCATCACACTGAAATATTTGAGGGGGCGGGTAGGTCAACTAGGGCATTGTTTGCGATTTTGAGGAGGGGATGTGTCTTTCGTAGACTTGCCATTAGTGGGTTCTTGTAGTTGAATAACAACGGTGGTTTTTCAAGCCATTAGTTCTGGTTAAAGTCCTGGCAGGAATTATGACTTACATTATGTCTTTATTTTTAATTGGTTTAGTTTTAGGGTTGGTTGCAGTTGCTTCTAATCCTTCTCCCTACTTTGCTGCCTTGGGGTTAGTAGTTGTGGCGGGCATGGGGTGTGGAGTATTGGTTGGTCATGGGGGACCTTTTCTATCATTGGTGCTGTTTTTGATTTATTTGGGTGGGATATTAGTCGTTTTTGCCTATTCGGCGGCACTTGCCGCTGAGCCTTACCCGGAAAGTTGGGTTAGTGGTCCTGTTGTAGGTGACATGTTGATATACTTAGTAGGGGTGGGGGTAGCTTCTAGTGTATTTTGAGGGGGGTGATATGAGTCTTCATGGGTGCCGGCTGATGAGCTTAGTGAGCTGTCTGTTCTTCGAGGTGACATTGGAGGGGTTGCGTTAATGTACTCGTTAGGGGGAGGGATGTTAGTACTTAGTGCGTGAGTTCTTCTTCTCACTTTGTTTGTTGTGTTGGAATTAACTCGAGGACTAAGTCGGGGGGCCCTTCGGGCAGTTTAACGGGTAAACAATAGGGCAGCAAGGGTTAGGGTGAGAAGGAATAGGGTGAGGTACGTTTTGATTATTCCTTGTTGGGTGTTGCTTGTTGTTGTAATTAGGGGAATATTTGATGAAGAGATCGCTTTGGGGCCGACTTTTTCTAGTCAAGTTTGGTCAATCAGTTGGCTGGCAAGTGTCTGTCCTAAAACTAAGTTTAGCTTAGGGGTAAATCGGTGGATGATTGAGGGGAAAAAGCCTAGCATGTTGGAGAAGTGGTGGGTAGCCAGGTTAGGTGTAATTTTGTATTGTTTGTTGGTAAGTGTTGCTAGTTCGAGGGCAATGAGTAATCCTATAATTGTAACTACAAGGGCAGCTAGCTTGAGCAAGGGGGGTATAGATATCACAGGGGTCTTAAGGGGGGTAATGTTTGAGATAATTAGGAGGCCAGCGACAATGCTTCCTCAAGCAAGTCGTTTTAAGGGGTTAATAACCGCTGGGTTATTTTCATTGATGGGGGAAATAGCGTTAAACCGTGGGTGGCCTATTGAGACAAAAAACACTACGCGGAGACTATAGATGGCCGTGAATGAGGTGGCTAGAAGGGTTAGGACTAGGGCTCAGGCGTTTAGGTGCGATGTGTTTAGTGCCTCAATAATGGCATCTTTGGAGAAGAATCCTGCTAGGAAGGGGGTGCCTGTGAGGGCTAAGCTACCAATAGTGAGGCAGGAGGATGTAAAGGGGGCAAGGTGATGTATACCCCCTATTTTTCGGATATCTTGTTCGTCGTTGAGGCTGTGAATAATTGAGCCAGAACAAAGGAATAGTATTGCCTTAAAGAAGGCATGGGTGCAAATGTGGAGGAAGGCTAGTTGAGGTTGATTTAAACCAATAGTAACTATTATTAGGCCAAGTTGGCTTGATGTGGAGAATGCTACGATTTTCTTGATGTCATTTTGGGTTAGGGCACAGGTGGCTGTAAACAGCGTTGTCAGGGCACCTAAGCATAGGCAAGTGGTGAGGGCAGTTTGATTATTCTCCAGGAGGGGACTTGTTCGTACTAAGAGAAAAATACCGGCAACGACTATGGTGCTTGAATGCAGTAGGGCAGAGACCGGTGTAGGACCCTCTATAGCAGAGGGGAGTCAAGGGTGGAGACCAAATTGGGCCGACTTACCTGTAGCGGCAACAATCAGGCCTAGTAGCGGTAGGGTAAGATCAAGGTCTTTTGTTGCTACAAAAATTTGTTGTAACTCTCAGGAGTTAGCGTTGGTTGCTATTCATGCTATTGTGAATAGCAATCCAATGTCTCCGACCCGGTTATATACAACGGCCTGAAGGGCCGCTGTATTGGCATCCGCTCGTCCGTATCATCAGCCAATGAGTAGAAATGATATAATCCCGACTCCTTCTCAACCAATGAAAAGTTGGAACAGATTGTTTGCTGTGACAAGAATAATTATGGCAATAAGGAAAACTAAAAGGTATTTAAAGAATCGGTTTATATATGGGTCGGCGTGTATATATCATGATGCAAATTCTAGAATAGACCAAGTGACATAGAGGGCAATGGGGACAAAAATAACTGAGTAGTGGTCAAATTTGAAGCTAATATTTACGTCGAAGGTTATTGTATTTATTCAATTTCATGAGGTGATGATCGCTTCTGCGCCCTCGTTAAGAAAGAGAAATAGGGGGATCAGGCTAACGAAGAAGGCCAGGGCGACTGCTGTCTTAACATGGGAAACGGCCCAGTCGGGATTTCGGGGGCGAGGCTCCAGGGTAGTAAAGATAGGATATGCTAATAGTAAAAAGATAATGACTAAGCTGGATGATATAATAAGTGATGAGGAGTGCATAGCTGCTACTTGGATTTGCACCAAGAGTTTTTGGTTCCTAAGACCAATGGATGAGCTGTTATCCTTTAGGAGCAGGCCGAGTGAGCCCTGGGGTCCAACCAAGGTCACGGAGATTAGCAGTCTTCGTTGCTGGCGAGCCTCTCTCGGTGGATAAGGGGATTTTAACCTCTGTCTTTAGAATCACAATCTAATATTTTTGTTAAACTATATCTACAGGTGGTTCAGCCTCATACTAATTCGGGCTTTAAGATAAGTAGAAGCAGGGGGAGGAGGTGAAGGGCTATAACTAGGTGCTCTCGGGTATAGGAGGGGTTTAGGCTAATAATATGTGCTGGGAGAGGGCCCCGTTGGGTTATGAGGAATATATAAAGTGAATAGCTCGCGGTAATAAGGGTCCCTGCCCCTGTTAGTACTAGGGTTCATCATGATCAGCCAAATAATGAGGTAATAATTAGAAGTTCTCCCATGAGGTTGGGTAGAGGGGGAAGGGCTAAGTTTGCGAGGCTGGCAATAAATCATCATGTTGCTATGAGTGGAAGCACTATTTGTAATCCCCGGGCTAATAATATTGTTCGGCTATGGAGGCGTTCATAATTTGTGTTGGCTAAGCAGAAGAGGGCGGAGGACGTTAGGCCGTGTGCAATTATAAGGATTACGGCGCCGGCAAGGCCTCAAGGTGTCTGGATAAGAATACCTCCAACAACCAGACCCATGTGGCTTACGGATGAATAGGCGATGAGGGATTTAAGGTCTGTTTGGCGAAGGCAGGTGGAGCCAGTTATAATTACACCTCAGAGGGCTAGGATAATAAAGGGATAGCTTAATTCCTTGGTGAGAGGTTCCAATATAGCTATTATTCGGATCATGCCGTAACCTCCTAGTTTTAGAAGAACTGCAGCTAGAACCATTGAGCCTGCAACTGGGGCTTCTACATGCGCTTTTGGTAACCAGAGATGTGCTCCGTATAGGGGTATTTTTACTAAAAATGCAATTAGGCAGCCTGCTCATCAAAGTTTATCAGCATAAGATGAAAGAGGGGTAGAGTTAGTATATTGAATGGTTAAAAGGGAGAGGGAGCCTGTATCCTTTTGAAGAAGCAATAGGGCAACTAGTAATGGGAGAGAGCCTGCTAGTGTATAAAACAAAAAATATACTCCTGCATTAAGGCGTTCTGCCTGGTTACCTCACCGAGTGATAATAATTAGTGTGGGGATGAGAGTAGCTTCAAATATAACATAAAACATAAGGAGTTCGGTGGCACCGAAGGCTATGATAAGGAATACTTGCAGAGATGTTAATAGGCTAATGTAGGTCCGTTGGCGGTTAATAGGTTCGAGTGCTGTGTGGCTTTGGCTTGCCAAGATTATAAGAGGAAGTAATCAGCAGGTAAGGACAAGGAGGGGTGTTGAGAGGGGGTCTGTGGCTATGAATGGTGTGAGGCAAGATCAGCCTGTTTCGGATGTATTTTTTAGTCAAGTGAGGCTGGCTAATGCAATGATTAGGCTGTGGGAGAGGGTAGTAGGTCATAATCACTTGGCAGGGGCAAGCCAGGCTGTGGGGAGAAGCATTAGGGTAGGAATTAGGATTTTTAGCATTGTAAGAGGTTTAAGGTTTGAAGGCGATCTGAACCATGTGTGCGAGCTGTGGCTACCAGTAAGGCAAGTCCTGCGCTTGCTTCACAAGCTGAAAAAGCTAATAGAAGCATGGGAGCTGCAGAGAAGCTTGTGGAGCCTAGTTGAAGGGTTCAAATTGAAAGTCCAATGAATAAAGAGAGCATCATCCCTTCTAAGCATAAAAGAGCGGAGAGGAGGTGGGTTCGATGGAATGCTAGGCCTGTCAGTCCTAGGGTAAAGGCCGATGAGAAAGCGAAGTGAGCGGGAGTCATTAGACAATTATGGACTTTAACCATAAGCTTTTGAGCCGAAATCAAATATTTTTCTTAAACTAATTGGCTATTCGGCTCATTCTAGTCCTCCTTGAATCCACTCGTAAATTAAGCCAAGGGTAAGAAGGATGAGCACGGCTACGGCTCAAAAGAGTGTTAATAAGGGGGAGGTTAATTGGTCCCCTCATGGGAGCGGGAGAAGAAGGGCAATTTCTAAATCGAAAAGGAGGAAAAGAATGGCGACTAGGAAGAAGCGGAGAGAAAATGGTAGGCGGGCTGATCCTAAGGGGTCGAAACCACATTCATATGGGGAGAGCTTTTCGTGGTCGGGGGTCATTTGGGGAAGCCAGAAGGATACAATGGCCAGGACTACGGAGAGCAAAATAGTGATGGTAATTACAGCTATTGCTACGTTCATTATCTTTCCTTGGATTTTAACCAAGACCGGGTGATTGGAAGTCACTTATACTAGTTTTAATACTAGAAAGATTAAGAGCCTCATCAGTAGATAGAGATATATAGGAATAGTCATACGACGTCTACGAAATGTCAGTATCAGGCAGCTGCTTCGAATCCGAAGTGGTGCTCAGATGTAAAGTGGTATTGGATTTGTCGTAGGAGGCAAATAGCTAAAAATGTAGAGCCAATAATAACGTGTAGTCCGTGGAATCCAGTGGCTACGAAAAAGGTAGAGCCGTATACGCCATCTGCAATTGTAAAGGGGGCTTCATAGTATTCCAGGCCTTGAAGAAATGTAAAGTAAAATCCCAGAAGAATAGTTAAGGCTAGCGATTGAATGGTCTGTTTTCGTTCACCTTCTATAATGCTGTGGTGGGCTCAGGTGACTGTTACCCCGGAGGCAAGTAATACAGCTGTATTAAGGAGGGGGACTTCAAACGGGTCAAGAGTTGTAATGCCCGTAGGAGGTCAGCAGCCTCCTAGTTCAGGAGTGGGGGCAAGGCTTGCGTGGTAGAAGGCTCAGAAGAATCCTAGGAAAAAAAATACTTCCGAGGTAATGAAGAGAATCATTCCGTATCGAAGACCTTTTTGTACGGGGGGTGTGTGATGTCCTTGGAATGTACCTTCTCGTACGATGTCTCGTCATCATTGATATATTGTAAGAACTAGTAGAGCTGTTCCTAAGGTTATTAAGGTTGTTGAGCGAAAATGAAATCAGGTCGCGAGGCCTGATGTTATCAGTAGGGCAGCAATTGCCCCTGTTAAGGGTCAAGGGCTGGGGTCAACTATGTGGTAAGGGTGTGCTTGATGGGCCATTAGACGTTTTCTTGTAGGTATAATGTTAGTAGGAGAACGAAGACGTAGGCTTGAATTATTGCTACAGCAACTTCTAATAGGGTGAGGAGAACCAGTACTGTTGTTGTGATAATTGCTACGGTTGGTATTAAGGGGAGAAGTACGAAGGCGCCTGTAGCAATTAGTTGAATTAAGAGGTGACCAGCTGTTAAATTGGCTGTTAGTCGTACTCCTAGGGCAAGGGGGCGGATAAAGAGGCTAATTGTTTCGATAACGATAAGCACTGGGATAAGGGGGCCGGGTGTGCCTTCTGGTAGGAGGTGTCCTAGGGCATGGGTTGGTTGGTTTCGCATGCCAATAATGACAGTTGCTAATCAGAGGGGTACCGCAAGCCCTAAATTTAGTGACAATTGGGTGGTGGGGGTAAAAGTGTAGGGAAGAAGTCCTAATATATTTAAGGTAATCAAAAAGATTATTAATGAGGTTAGGAGGGCGGCTCACTTATGGCCCCCAATATTTAAGGGAAGGAGAAGCTGTTGAGTAAAACGGTTAATAAATCAGCCCTGAAGTGCGAGGAATCGGTTATTTAATCATCGAGTTGTGGGTGTAGGGTAAAGGAGTCAGGGTAGGGTGAGGGCAAGGGCTATTAATGGGATCCCAAGATAGGTGGGGCTTATAAACTGGTCAAAAAAGCTTAGTGTCATGGTCAAGTTCAGGGGTCTGTTTTGGTTTTTTCTGCGCTTTGCAGAGTAGGTGTGTTTGGGAAGGTGTGGGCTGTAACTTTAGCGGGAATAATGGCCAGGAAGACCATTCACGAGAAGACTAAAATAGCAAATCAAGGTGCGGGGTTGAGTTGGGGCATGTCGTTAGGGGTGGTTGGGAGCCACCAATCTTTAGCTTAAAAGGCTAACGCTATACCCTATTTAGCTTCCTAGCGAGGCGTCTTCAAGTATTCGAGATGATCAGTTTTCAAAGTGTTCTAGGGGAACTGCTTCCACTACAATAGGTATAAAGCTGTGATTTGCTCCGCAGATCTCAGAGCATTGTCCATAGAATACGCCTGGTCGGGATGCGATGAAGGCTGTTTGGTTGAGGCGGCCTGGGACTGCGTCCATTTTTACTCCCAGGGCTGGGACTGCTCACGAGTGGAGTACATCGTCTGCAGAGACTAAAACTCGGATGGGGGACTCAACTGGAATAACCATGCGATGGTCGGCTTCTAATAGGCGGAACTGTCCAGGGGTTAGGTCTTGGGTGGGGATTATGTATGAGTCAAAGCCAAGATCCTCGTAGTCAGTGTATTCATAGCTTCAGTATCATTGGTGGCCAACGGCTTTAATTGTTAATAGAGGGTTATTAATTTCATCTATAAGATAGAGGATGCGAAGGGAGGGGAGTGCGATCAGAATTAAAATGATAGCTGGGAGAATTGTTCAGATAATTTCAATCTCTTGTGAATCTAAAATATATTTGTTCGTTAATTTAGTGGTAACTATAGCAAGAATAATATAAAGCACTAGTGTGCTAATCAGGAAGACGATTATTAAAGCATGGTCGTGAAAATGAAGAAGTTCTTCTATAACAGGTGAAGCTGCATCTTGAAATCCAAGCTGTGACGGATGGGCCATTAAAAGCAAGACACGCGGGGGTCTAACCCACACTTCCGCCTTGACAAGGCGGTGTAATGTACTCTTTTACTAGTGTCTTATAAAGAAAGTGGCAGAGCGGTTATGTGGTCGGCTTGAAACCGACCTATGGGGGTTCGACTCCTCCCTTTCTCGTTAGTCTGCTTGTACTTGTACAAAGGCAGGCTCCTCGAATGTGTGGTATGGGGGAGGGCAGCCATGTAGTCATTCTACATTGGTTGTTGTTAAATCTGTTGCTAGAACTTCACGTTTGGCGGCGAATGCCTCTCAAATAATAAATAAGAACATGATAACAGCCACTAGGGAGATAAGTGACCCGATTGAGGAGACTGTGTTTCATAGGGTATAGGCGTCAGGGTAATCGGAGTATCGTCGGGGCATCCCGGCTAATCCGAGGAAGTGTTGTGGGAAGAAGGTTAAGTTTACCCCTAAGAACATAATACCGAAGTGGATTTTTGTTCAAGTGCTGTGAAGCGTGTAGCCTGAAAATAGTGGGAATCAGTGCACGAAGGCGGCGACAATGGCAAATACGGCCCCCATAGATAATACGTAGTGGAAGTGGGCTACTACATAATAGGTATCATGGAGTACAATATCTAGAGATGAATTGGCCAGAACAATGCCTGTAAGCCCTCCTACTGTAAACAGGAAAATAAAGCCAAGGGCCCATAAAAGGGGTGTCTCTCATTTAATAGAGCCTCCATGAAGGGTTGCAAGTCAGCTAAATACTTTAACGCCGGTGGGAATTGCGATGATTATTGTGGCGGACGTGAAATAAGCACGCGTGTCTACGTCCATGCCAACTGTGAATATGTGATGAGCTCATACAATAAAGCCTAGAAGTCCAATAGCCATTATTGCTCATACTATACCTATATAGCCAAAGGGTTCTTTTTTGCCAGAGTAATAGGCGACGATGTGTGAAATCATACCAAAGCCAGGCAGAATGAGAATATATACTTCCGGGTGTCCAAAAAACCAGAATAAGTGCTGGTAAAGGATTGGATCCCCTCCTCCGGCCGGGTCAAAGAAGGTGGTGTTAAGATTTCGGTCGGTAAGGAGCATTGTAATGCCGGCAGCGAGAACTGGTAGGGAGAGAAGGAGAAGAACAGCGGTAATTAGAACGGCTCACACAAATAGGGGTGTCTGGTATTGAGAGATGGCCGGGGGCTTCATATTAATAATTGTGGTAATAAAATTGATTGCCCCAAGGATTGAGGAAATACCTGCTAGGTGAAGTGAAAAGATTGTCAGGTCGACTGATGCTCCTGCGTGGGCTAAATTACCGGACAGGGGCGGGTACACTGTTCATCCGGTTCCGGCACCCGCTTCTACTCCAGAAGAGGCAAGTAGTAGTAGGAAAGAAGGGGGTAGAAGTCAGAAACTTATGTTATTTATACGAGGAAATGCTATATCTGGGGCTCCAATCATTAGGGGAATTAATCAGTTTCCAAAACCTCCAATTATAATTGGTATTACTATAAAGAAAATCATTACGAAGGCATGTGCTGTAACGATTACATTATAAATTTGGTCGTCTCCAAGGAGAGCGCCCGGTTGGCTTAGTTCTGCTCGAATGAGTAGGCTGAGGGCTGTGCCTACTATACCGGCTCAGGCACCAAATACTAGATAAAGGGTGCCGATGTCTTTGTGATTAGTGGAGAAAAATCAACGTGTGATGGCCACAGGTAGGATGGCTGAGTTTTTAAGCGATGGATTGTAGCCCCACAAACAGAGGTTTGAGTCCTCTTCTTACCAAAAGTCTTGAGGTGTTATACATATCAGATTGCAAATCTGAAGATGCAGGCTAGTCGTCTGCCGGGACTTTCCCCCGCCTTGGCCCGCCTTTCAGGCGGGGGAAAGGTAGATGGATGCTCGCTGGTTTGAGCGCTTAGCTGTTAACTAAGATTTTGCAGGATCGAGGCCTGCCCTTCTAGTAAGGCTTTAGCTTAATTAAAGTACCTGTTTTGCATACAGGAGATGTGGGGTAGTGTCCCGCAAGCCTTATCAGGAACTGGGGGACTCCCACCCTCACTTAGGGCTTTGAAGGCCCTTGGTCTTGTTTTAACCTAAGTTCCTTAAAGGGTTATTAGTGCTACCGCGGCGGGTGTTAGGGGTAGAAGCAGTAGCGTAGCTATGGTTGAGGTAGCAAGTGGCAGTGTTAGTTGTAAGGAGGGGAGGCGTCATGGGGAGGTTGCGGTGAGGTTATTTGGTGAAATAGTTAGTGCCATTGCGTATGATAGTCGTAGATAAAAATATAAGCTAAGGAGGGCGGTTATTGCGGCCAGTGTTGCGGCGGGGGCAAGGTCTTGTTTAGCAAGCTCTTGAAGGATAAGTCACTTTGGTATAAAGCCTGTAAGTGGGGGGAGGCCTCCTAAGGATAATAGTATGAGGGGTGCAAGGGCGGTTAGGGCGGGGGTCTTTGTCCATGAGGTTGCTAGAGCATTAATGCTAGTTGCTTTATTAAGTTTAAATATAAGAAATGCTGAAAATGTTATAATAAAATATGTGAATAGTGTTAAAATAGTCAAGGAGGGGGAGAATTGTAGCACGATTACTATTCAGCCGAGGTGTGCGATGGAGGAGTAGGCAAGAATTTTTCGAAGCTGGGTTTGGTTTAAACCTCCTCAGCCTCCTACAATGGTTGAGGTAAGTCCGAGGATAATTAATAGGGTGGTGTTGGCACAAGGGGTTTGGACTAATAAGGCAAATGGGGCAAGTTTTTGTCAGGTCGAAAGAATAAGTCCTGTGGTTAGGTCCAGGCCTTGAAGTACTTCAGGTAGTCATGAGTGTACAGGTGCAAGCCCTACTTTTAGTGCGAGGGCCAAAGTGACAAGAGCTGTTGGGAAGGGGTGGGCAATTTGTAAAAGGTCTCATTGTCCGGTTAATCAGGCGTTGGTGGTGCTGGCAAAGAGTAGTATAGCTGCTCCGGCAGCTTGAATTAAGAAATATTTAGTGGCTGCTTCAACTGCTCGGGGGTGATGGTGTTGGGCTATTAGAGGAATGATGGCAAGAGTATTTATTTCCAGGCCTATTCAGGCGAGTAGTCAGTGGGAGCTTGCGAAGGTGGTAGTAGTTCCTAAACCAATACCAAATAGGAGGGCGGTTAAGATGTAAGGGTTCATTAGCAAAGGAGGGATTTTAACCTTCGTGTTTGGGGTATGGGACCAAGAGCTTAGAATTAGCTGACTTTACTAGGAAATAGTGTAGTGGGAGCACCAGGAGTTTTGCTCTCCTTAGGCGGGGTTCGAGTCCCCCTTTTCTAAAGAAGCGGGGGGGATTTGAACCCCCATAAGTCACTCTATCAAAGTGGCCCTTTACTTCAGGCACGGCTTCTTATCTATAACTGGGGTGGCAAGCCAGCAAATGCAATGGGGAGGGCTAGGTGTCAGATAACCAGGGCTAGTGTAAGTGGGAGGAAGTTTTTTCAAATTAGGTGTATAAGTTGATCGTAGCGGAATCGTGGGTAAGAGGCTCGAACTCATAAAAATAAGACAGACAGAAGGGCCGCTTTGGTTATTAGGTTCACTGCGGTGAGTTCGGGTAATATAGGAAAATGAGAGGCCCCTAAGAAGAGGGTGGCGGAAAGCGTATTTATAAGCAGAATATTAGCATACTCGGCTAAGAAAAATAGGGCGAATGGGCCACCTGCATATTCGACATTGAAGCCAGAGACTAGTTCGGATTCGCCTTCAGTGAGGTCAAAAGGTGCACGGTTTGTCTCTGCAAGGGTTGAAATATACCATATCGCGGCTAGTGGTCAAGCTGGGAGTAGTATTCATACGCTTTCTTGGGCAATGTTGAAGGTCTGTAGGGTGAAACCTCCTGTAAAGATAATAGTACTTAATAGGATTAGGCCTAGACTAACTTCATATGAAATGGTTTGGGCTACAGCCCGGAGGGCCCCAATGAGGGCATATTTTGAATTTGATGCTCAGCCTGAGCCTAGAATGGAGTAGACAGCGAGGCTTGACAGGGCTAAAATAAATAGAATCCCAAGGTTCAAGTCAATGACTGGATATGGGAGGGGTATGGGGGCTCAAAGGGTCAAGGCAAGCGTGAGTGCGAGTAAGGGGGCGAGGAGGAAAAGCACGGGAGAGGAAGTGGAGGGGCGAACGGGCTCTTTAATAAAGAGCTTGACACCATCGGCGATAGGTTGTAACAGCCCATAGGGCCCTACAATATTTGGACCCTTTCGTAGTTGTATATATCCTAGTACCTTACGTTCTAGAAGTGTGAGGAAGGCGACGGCTAAGAGGATGGGGACAATGAAGGCCAAGGGGTTAAGAATATGGGTAATAAGCACTGAAATCATAGTTAAGGAGAGGACTTGAACCTCTGTAAAAAGGGCTTAGGTCTTTTGCATTCACCGGGCTCTGCCACCCCAACATGCCGTTCTCTCAGACATGGGGGGTATGCCCTCTTGCCTATTTTAGTTGTCTTCACTAGGTGGGGGTGAGGCTTGCTTAGAGCAGGGGCCTCTTCTTTTCGGTCCTTTCGTACTAGAAAAGAGCACACCATAGATAGAAACTGACCTGGATTACTCCGGTCTGAACTCAGATCACGTAGGACTTTAACCGTTGAACAAACGGACCCTTAATAGCGGCTGCACCATTAGGATGTCCTGATCCAACATCGAGGTCGTAAACCCCCTTGTCGATATGGGCTCTAAAAGGGGATTGCGCTGTTATCCCTAGGGTAACTCGGTCCGTTGATCGGCATTGCCGGATCTTATTGGTCAGATATTCTGTTAATTAGAGCTGCGGCTCTTAGTTGTAGGAGGGGGTGCTCCCTTTCCACGTGGGGGTTTTTTGTTTCCCCGCGGTCGCCCCAACCAAAGACATTAGGGAAGTATTCCATTAGTTCAGGCCCTTGTGAGGGGTTACTTGACAGGATCTTCTTTGGTGTCTAAAGCTCCATAGGGTCTTCTCGTCTTATGTTTATATCCCCGCTTCTGCACGGGGAGATCAATTTCATTGACTTGAAAGAGGAGACAGTTAAGCCCTCGTTGTGCCATTCATACAGGTCTTCATTTAAAAGACAAGTGATTGCGCTACCTTTGCACGGTCAAAATACCGCGGCCGTTAAACTAATAGTCACAGGGCAGGCGGGACCTCTTATTCTTTAGCTTTGCAAGAGGCGATGTTTTTGGTAAACAGGCGAGGCTTGATTTGTTTGCCGAGTTCCTTCTCTTTCTTTTAGTCTTTCCTGAGGTGCACACCTGTGTAGGGTTAACGGTTTATGTATGAATTTTTTTCTGGTTGTTTGGGTTGTTGTTCAGGTCCCTCTTCGTTTGGGGTCGTTAATGCTCGGTGCGGGTTCGTTCCGAATTACATGTGTGCAAGGAGAGAGGCTTGGCTCTCTTATTACTCATATTAGCAGGGTCCCTCCCATGTCTGCATGGGATGGCCCGGTAGGGAAGGGGGGAGTAAGAACTAACGATCAGGATAGAGAGGGGTAGTGATGTATTTGAGCTATAACGCTTTCTACTGGGATGGCTGCTTTTAGGCCCACCCAAATACTTACCTTTATTTAATTATGATCTTTTTCCTCCCGGAAAAGTTGTATCTTGTTTCAAAGGGGCTGTACCCCCTTTGAATAACTCTCACAGTTTCTTGTGTTATCAGGAGGGGTAGTACTGAGGTGAATAAAGAATCTGAGAGGCTGAACTTCTATCCATTTCCCGGGCAACCAGCTATAACTAGGTTCGGTAGGTTTGTCACCTCTACTCAAAGCTCATTCCACTCTTTTGCCACAGAGACGGGTTCGCCCTATAAATAGGCTGTCTTGGAGTAGCTCCCCTAGTTTCGGGGTGTCAAACTAAAGCACTCTTTGCTTGGGTCACGCTGGCTAAATCATGATGCAAAAGGTACGAGAATTAATCTCTGCTTTACTTAGCTTCACTGGGTTGTTTCATTTCTCTTTCAGCGATCCCTTGCGGTACTTTCTCTATTGCTCCTAAGTCCTTTTTCTGTCGCCCATACTAAAGGGGAAAAATGGTTTGTTAAATTAAAACACTCGTGCATTTGGGGTTATAAATAATGGTTGGTTGTTGTTGTGTTTGTGGGCTAGCTGTTGGGCGTCAGGGTGATCCGATTTGCACGGGTGTCTCTTCAGTGTAAGGGAAGTGTTATTCTGTTTTAACTACACTCTGATATTACCAAGTGCACCTTCCGGTACCCTTACCATGTTACGACTTGCCTCCCCTCCGCGATTTTTGGGTTTTTAATTATTTAAAGTGATAGGCTTGGGGAGAGTGACGGGCGGTGTGTGCGCGCTTCAGGGCCGATTTCAGTGGAACACGCTATTTTCCGCTTACTACTAAATCCTCCTTCAGGCGCGTGTTTCAGTGCGCCGTTCGTGTTCCCTAGTATAGGGAATGTAGCCCATTTCTTCCCCCTCCATGCGCTACACCTCGACCTGACGTTTTGGGTTGTGCCAGTTGTGCTTACTTTTAGGCCTTCACAGGGTAAGCTGACGACGGCGGTATATAGGCGGGATAAACAAGGAAGGGTGAGGTTGAACGGGGGTTATCGGTTCTAGAACAGGCTCCTCTAGGGGGGTCTAAAGCACCGCCAAGTCCTTTGGGTTTTAAGCTGGTGCTCGTAGTTCCCAGGCGGGTAGGGTATGTGATATATTACCAAGGTTTAGGGCTAGGCATAGTGGGGTATCTAATCCCAGTTTGTGCCAGAGCTTTCGTGGGGTCAGGGGTTGTAAAGCTACCTTCGTGGTTGGTCTTCTAGCCTTCGGATGCGTATAACAGCTTTGAAGGTGTGCGGCTTTAGTCTTTATTTTCCATAACCACTCTTTACGCCGAATGGTATCAACTTGGGTCTCTCGTATAGCCGCGGTGGCTGGCACGAGTTTTACCGGCCCTCTTAGCTTTAACTAAGTCAAGTTTTCACTTATGGCTTAATGTTTATCACTGCTGAGTTCCCTTGAGGGTGTGGCTAAGCAAGGTGTCATGGGCTTACAGATGTGTGCCTGATACCAGCTCCTTGCTCCCGGGCAGGGAGCTGTAGGGCATTCTCACAGGGGGGCGGATACTTGCATGTGTAAATTTGGCTAAAGTTGATAGTAAAGTCAGGACCAAGCCTTTGTGCGGGCGGGGCTTTCTAGGGCCCATCTTAACATCTTCAGTGTTATGCTTTAATTAAGCTACGCTAGC